GAAATGACTGCATTTCCATACTATTAAGTTAAGTGAAATACAGAAGACATAATCCGGATTATATCACATTACTTACTTATATTACTGGATATTACGGAGCCTATTCATGCAGGATATGATAGAGTCTGATCATAGAAAAGATTCTCTTCAAGCGAACCGGCCTATCCTCCGTAGGGGACTGGCGCGGTGGTTGGAAAAAAGACACATTTAATTGTGAATTCAAATGTGGCAGATAAGATCAAGTCATACTGCACGGCCCAATCAATAGTTCAAGTCACACACTCCCATAATCCATTATTTTTTCGGAAAGTTCCCTTCAACTATTCGTGTATCTCAAATAAAGAATGCAATTTATTTTGTTAAGTGGAAGGGAAATATCCAAATACATGTATTATTTTTTTTTTTATAATGCATATTTGTAGCAATGAAATACTATATTATATACTCCTCCCCAAAATGATTGATTACAAATATCTATGATTCATATTCTCTATAAATTCTCTATAAAGGACCGGAAATGCCTTGCTTACGTATCATTGGAAAGTGCATTAACATGAATACGGCAGTAAGAAGAGGTAATACAAAAGTATGTAAACTATAAAAACGAGTCAAGGTAGATTGTCCCACACTAGCGCTTCCGCGCAATAACTCTACCACCGACGATCCTATTACAGGAATAGCGTCGGGTACACCTGTTACAATTTTTACTGCCCAATAACCAATTTGGTCCCAAGGTAAGGAATAACCGGTTACACCAAAGGATGCAGTCAATACACCCAAAACTACACCCGTAACCCAAGTCAGTTCGCGAGGTTTTTTAAAACCACCGGTGAGATACACGCGAAATACGTGCAAGATCATCATTAAGACCATCATACTTGCCGACCATCGATGAACTGATCGGATTAACCAACCAAAGTTAGCCTCAGTCATTATATATTGAACAGAAGCAAAAGCCTCCGTAACGGTCGGACGATAATAAAAAGTCATAGCAAAACCCGTCGCTACTTGGACTAAAAAACAAGTAAGTGTAATTCCTCCTAAACAATAAAATATATTGACATGAGGAGGAACATATTTACTAGTTATATCATCGGCAATCGCCTGAATCTCAAGACGTTCTTCGAACCAATCATAGACTTTATTGAGATAGGTAAACCAAAGGACCCCCCTGAGAACCGTATATGAGAATTTCATCTCGTACGGCTCAAACAAAAATACTAAAATACTAGTTATTTGGAAAACGGATATGTGGAATAGAAAGTTTTAAACTTCTTAACTTAATCCTATGATTCCAATCTTTAAGGTATTCTTTGTGTTTATAATGCCAAAATGTCAAGTCGGCTCACTCGTCTTTTCTCTGGATCCTTACCGGCCTCTTGAATATTCTATTATTCACCTCATTTTTTTTGTCTGTATTTAATAGGATTTTACTGTTGTTTTTTTATTATTATTGATAGGAATTTTCTTGTTAAGACCCTATAGAATCAATTCAAAAACCTCAGATTCATACCAGAACCACGATGATTTCCAAAAAAAACCTTTAATCCAAGTCCAAAAATTCACTGAGTAAGAACTGCTGGATCATCACTTATTCAATGAATAGATATAATGAAAAAAAATACAAAAAAATTTATTAGGTTTGAAATTTATTATTCTAACTCTTTCATTTTTTTTCGTCCGGTTGCGAGGTCTAAATATAAATATTAAGTATGAATCATAGTTCTAATACTTTAGAATCTATTTCTTTTCTATATTCCGTGCTCCAGATATTAGAATAAATATCTGACGGGGTAAAGCCATCTCTATCAATATAAGAAAGATGACGTATCCTTTTTATGTTCTGTACTATCAATAGGATCAATTGTAACAAGTCACACACTCATATTCCGGAAATACAGAAACAAAGAAGTTTCGCGGTCGAACTACCAAATAAAAAAGGAATGGTCTAAAAATCAACGACCTAAATGCTAAGCTAAACTTTACTTTCTATTGAAAAACTAGTTAGTTGGTTCTTGTGAATCTAATTCTCTAATTAGAAATTTGGTCCAGTAAAATGGACGAATTATAAATCTCTAAAATAATAGAGAGAAATACCGCAAATAGAGCCATTGCAATACCCATCAAAGGGGTAGTTCCCCATCCCGGAGCTACTTTACCATATTCTGAATTCAACGGTTTCAATAAATCTCCTACAACAGTTCGTCTTGGACCAGATCTAGAACTACCCTCAACGGTTTGTGTAGCCATAAATCCTATTTTTTTTTTTTTTTTCATTGAGATCTGTTGACTTTGTATACCATTCCGCTGTAAATTACACTATAGATCCATTGTAGTCTTGATATTATATAATCATGGAAACAGCAACCCTAATTGCCATCTCTATATCTGGTTTAATTGTCAGTTTTACTGGGTATGCCTTATATACTGCTTTTGGGCAACCCTCTCAACAACTAAGAGATCCATTCGAAGAACATGGGGACTAGTTGAAGTAATGAGC